ATGTTGTGTTTTTGTTTGATTTTAAGGATGGCTGTGTTTTTGTTTGATTTTAAGGATGGCTGTGTTTTTGTTTAGTTTTAAGGATGACTATTTTTGTTTGATTTTAATGGTGGCTGATTTTGTAGGAGAAATTCTGTTGTTAGGTTTGCTTTGTTTTTGTGTGTTGTGAGGGGTTGTGTCTGTTTGTAAAAGCAGAAAAGTAAGAGGAGCGATAAAAAGTGGATTGATAATTGAATGTTTGGTTATATGTAGGGAGATACAGCTAATAATTTGGTTTAGTTGATGAAAAAAAATGACAAGATAAAAAGATGAATGAACAAATTGATAGTTTAGGTAGAAGTCTCAGCAAAGTGCAGATGGAGTGACTATGTCTTGGGAGCATTGCATTATACAGTGCTTGTTTAGGTTGTAATGCGCGGGGCCATGAATGGGATTAAAGTGTATCAGTGTCAAGTTTGATTCGCCTTATCCGAAGACCATGACATTTTTGGGGTGGGGGAGAGGTAGTTCGATACGCATGTGATGGACATGTCAAGAGGAAGACATCGCCTGTTATGCACTTGAAGGGTTTATTGAAGAGACGCTAAAAAGAAGAGAAGAGAGAAAGAGGGGAAATGTCATGATAATGAAAGAAAGGGGGGAGGGTGCATCCTCAAGCAATAGTATCAGTGAAGAGCAAGGAGGAAGGAATGGTCCTGAAGTTACAACCGTAGGCGCAAAAGAGCAAGTTGAGCCTCGAGGGTAAGAGGGAAAGTATGTCCTTGAAGACAATAACCTAAAGGGGAGCAGACGTTGAGTAGCTCGGTTCTCGTGAGAAACACGGTCAATAGATAACCAGGTTCTCTGGCTTGGGAGTGCTTGAAGGCTGTTGGCAAGGGATATGTTGTAGGAGGTGGGGAATATCATGGTTGTAGAGGGTTCAAAGGAGTACGGTGGTAATAGTCATACGCTGAGGATAGGGGATATGTACGAGGATGCAGTATCGTTCTTGGAAGACGCTTGTAGTTAGTAAGTGTAGAATTACCTGGGCGGGCGGTACTTAGGTATAAATGGGTGCGAGAGGGTATTGGTAGGAAAACTAGTTCGTGGGACGAAAATCTGGGTATCGATAGGCGTTGGAATTGGGTGTGATGTGGAATATCCTACATACACTTAATGCATGGTGAGGCAGACGGGGTGATGCAAGGCTGTACATGCCCTAAAAACATTAGAGAAAGCGGCGCGGGGGAAGGGGGTTGAATGTGGCGAAAAAGTAACGATAAAAAGATGATGAAGTTCCTGTAGTTAAAGTTCTATAACGGCGGCTTTTCAGGTTGCAGGTCTTGGAGAGAGTCCAAGTAGGAATTCATGATAAAGTTTGTTTTATTTATGGGTCTGTGTTTTGTTTTGGGGGGTTTGTCGGTAGCGTCTAACCCTTCTCCTTATTATGGAGTGGTGGGGCTGGTTGTGGCGTCTGTTGCGGGGTGTGGGTGATTGGTGAGTTTGGGGGCATCTTTTATGTCCTTGGTGCTGGTTATAGTTTATTTAGGGGGTATGTTGGTGGTGTTTGTCTACTCAGTGTCTTTAGCAGCTGATCCTTATCCTGAGGGGTGGGCTGATTGGGGTGTTGTGGGGTATGGGCTTGGGATAGGGTTGTTTGTGATAGTAGGGGCTGTTGTGGGAGGCGGTGTTGAGTCTTTAGTGGATGTAGGGACAGTGAATAGTGGGGGTTTGTCGTATTTTCGGTTAGACTTTAGTGGGGTTGCTATGTTTTATTCATGAGGGGTTGGGTTGTTTATGATTGGGGGGTGAGGGCTATTGTTAAGTTTGTTTGTGGTGTTGGAGCTTGTACGGGGGCTTTCTCGTGGGGCGATTCGGGCTGTTTAGGGGGGAGAGAGGGTGGGTCAGAGAGTAGTTTAGTTGAAAATGCCAGCTTTGGGAGTTGGTGATGAAGGTTCGATTCCTTTCTCTTTGATGTGTGGGTTGGTGCGGGATTTGTTTTGGGTTGTGTTTGTTTGTAAAAGCAGAAAAGCAAGAGGAGTAGTAAATGAAATGGATTGATAATTGAATGTTTGGTTAAATGTAGGAGATTATAGTTAATAATTTGGTTTAGTTGATGAAAAAAAATGACAAGATAAAAATATGGATGGGTAAATTAGCAGTTTAGGTAGAAGTCTCAGCAAAGTGCAGATAAAGTAATCATGTCCCGGAAGCATTGCATTATACAGTGCCTGTTTAGGTGTAAAGCGCGGGGGCCATGAATGGGGCCAAAGTGCATCAGTGTCAAGTTTGATCCGCCTTATCCGAAGACCATAACACTTTTGGGGTAGGGGACCGGTAGTTCGATACGCATGTGATGGACATGTCAAGAGGAAGATATCACCTGCTACGCACTTGAAGGGCTTATTGAAGAGACGCTAAAAAGAAGAGAAGAGAAAAAGAGGGGAAATGCCGCGATAACGAAAGAAAAGGAGGAGGGTGCATCCCCAAGCAATAGTATCAGTGAAGAGCAAGGAGGAAGGAATACGCAAGGAATGGTCCTGAAGTTACAACCGTAGGCGCAAAAGAGCAAGTTGAGCCTCGAGGGTAAGAGGGAAAGTATGCCCTTGAAGACAATAACCTAAAGGGGAGCAGACGTTGAGTAGCTCGGTTCTCGTGAGAAACACGGTCAATAGATAACCAGGTTCTCTGGCTTGGGAGTGCTTGAAGGCTGTTGGCAAGGGATATGTTGTAGGAGGTGGGCGAATATCATGGCCGCAGAGGGTTCAAAGGAGTACGGTGACAATAGTCATACACTAAGGATAGGGAGTATGTACGAGGATGCAGTATCGTTCTCGGGAGACGCTTGTAGTTAGTAGGTGCAGAATTACCTGGGCGGGTGGTACCCAAGTAGAAATGGGCGGGAGAGAATATAGGTAGAAAAACTAGTTCGTGGGACGAAAATCTGGGCATCGATAGGCGTTGGAATTGGGCGTGATGTGGAATATCCTACATACACTTAATGCATGATGAGGCAGATAGAGTAATGCAAAGCCATGCATACCCTGAAAGCACCAGGAAAAGCGGTGCGGGGGGGGAGGGGGGGGGTGTCGTTAAACTCTAAGAAGGGCGTGGGCCTTCAGTCTTTGGTTTACAAGACCAATGTTTTCTATAAACTATTAGAGTTATAGTTTGAGTATTTTGTTCTCTAGGATTGATGCAAGAGGAAAGAGGATTAGGATGATGGTGAAGTAGGAGAGTGAGGCGAGTTGTCCGATGATAATGAATGGGTGTTCAACTGGTTGGCTGCCTACTCAGGTTAGGATTAGTACGTTTGTGACTAGGGCTCAGAATAGGATTTGCGATAGAGGGCGGAAGGTTATTGATCGTAGTTTGGATGTGTGAAGTAGTGGCATGAGGAATAGGACGAGGACTGAGGCGGCTAGGGCTAGGACCCCGCCTAGTTTGTTAGGGATGGATCGGAGGATGGCGTAGGCGAATAGGAAGTATCATTCGGGTTTAATGTGTGGTGGTGTTGCCAGTGGGTTGGCGGGGGTGAAGTTTTCTGGGTCGCCTAGGAGGTTAGGTGAGAATAGTGCTAGGCTGACTAGTAGTGTGAGTATGAGTGCGAATCCTAGGAGGTCTTTTACGGTGTAGTATGGGTGGAATGGGATTTTGTCACAGTCTGAGGGGATGCCCAGGGGGTTGTTGGAGCCTGTGTCGTGGAGGAGGGTGAGGTGTACTAGGGTTAGTCCTGCGATGACGAATGGGAGGAGGAAGTGGATAGCAAAGAATCGGGTTAGTGTTGGGTTGTCTACTGAGAATCCACCTCATGCTCATTCTACTAGGGTTTGGCCGATGTAGGGGATTGCTGAGAATAGGTTTGTGATTACTGTAGCTCCTCAGAATGATATTTGGCCTCATGGTAGGACGTAGCCTACGAATGCGGTTGCTATCAGTGCTAGTAGAAGGATAACTCCGACGTTTCAGGTTTCTTTGTTTAGGTAGGAGCCGTAGTAGATCCCTCGGCCGATGTGTAGATAAATGCAGATGAAGAAGAAGGAGGCTCCGTTTGCGTGTAGGTTTCGGATAAGTCAGCCAAATTGGACGTTTCGGCATGTGTGGGCGACGGAGGAGAAAGCTAGGGCTGTGTCTGCTGTGTAGTGTATGGCTAGCAGGAGCCCTGTGATGATTTGTGTAATTAGGCAGAGGCCTAGTAGGGAGCCAAAGTTTCATCAGGTTGAAATGTTTGATGGGGTTGGCAGATCGATTAGGGAGTCGTTGACGATTTTTATTAGGGGGTGGTTTTTACGAAGGTTGAGGGCCATTAGTGGGTTTAGTGTATGGATAGGAGGATGATGATAATGGATAGGGCGAATGATCCTAGGTAGGCTTTGATTAGGCCAGAATGTAGGGAGGTGGAGGTTTTAGTTGCTATTAATTGGAGGTTGGCTAATCCTTCTGGGCCTAGTAGTTTGTATCATGATAAGTCTATGAGGTGGGAAGCAGTGTTTTGTCCTCAGGCTAGCATGTTTGTTGTGGCTAGGCGGTGTGTTAGTGGGTTAAAGTAGCCTAATGTTAGAGAGAAGTTGCGTATTCGGTTTTGTTTTGGTAAAGCAAAGGCATGGGTTAGTTTGCACAGGTCAAGTGCGATGACAATTCCTAGGGCGGTAACTACTAGTGCTGTAATTTTGATGGTGAGTGGTATGGTTATTGGTGGTGTTTTTGTAGGTGGGATATAGGATGTGATGAGGAATCCTGCTGTGATGCTGCCTAGTGCAAGTCGGGTGATTGGGGAGGTGATTGCTGGGTTGTTTTCGTTTATTGGGGTAAGGGGTGGGATTCGAGGGAAGCCGGTTTGTACTAGTACGGTTATTCGGATTGTGTAAACTGCGGTGAATGACGTGGCTAGTAGGGTTAGGGTTAGGGCTCATGTGTTTAGGTAGGAGGTATTTAGGCTTTCGATAATTTGGTCTTTTGAGTAGAATCCAGCGAGGAAGGGTGTTCCTATTAGGGCGAGATTACCGATAGTGAGGCATGAGGTGGTTGTTGGTAGTATTTTTTGGAGGCCGCCTATTTTTCGGATGTCTTGTTCGCCGTTGAGGTTGTGGATGATAGAGCCTGAGCATAGGAACAACATAGCCTTGAAGAATGCATGGGTTGAGATATGGAGGAAGGCTAGTTGTGGAAGGTTTAGTCCAATAGTAACTATCATAAGGCCTAGTTGGCTAGAAGTGGAGAAGGCGATAATTTTTTTGATGTCATTTTGGGTGAGGGCGCATGTGGCTGCAAATACTGTGGAGAGTGCTCCGAGACATAGGCAGAGGGTCAGAGCTGTTTGGTTATTGCTGAGTAGTGGGTGAGTTCGAATAAGTAGGAAGATTCCTGCAACCACTATTGTGCTGGAGTGGAGTAGGGCCGATACCGGGGTTGGGCCTTCTATAGCGGCTGGGAGTCATGGGTGGAGGCCAAATTGGGCTGATTTGCCTGTGGCGGCTAGGATGAGTCCTAGGAGTGGGAGTGTAGGGGTTTGTGATGGTGAGGGTAGTTGGTGAATTTCTCAGGTGTTTATTGTGTAGGCTAGTCATGCTATACATAGGATAAGTCCTACGTCTCCAATTCGATTGTACAGCACAGCTTGAAGGGCGGCTGTGTTAGCTTCTGCTCGTCCGTGTCATCAGCTGATTAGGAGGAACGATATGATTCCTACGCCTTCTCATCCGATGAACAGGACAAATAAGTTATTGGCGATGATTAGGATAAGTATCGCAATGAGGAAAAGTAGAAGGAAAGTGAAGAATTTGGTGATATGTGGGTCTGAGGCTATGTATCATGTCGCGAATTGTAGGATAGATCATGATACGAATAGGGCGATTGGGAAGAATGTGAGTGAGTAGAAGTCGATTTTTAGGCTAATGGGGATTTTAAAGTTTATGATGAATTTCCATTCTCAAGAGGAGATTAGGCTTTCTGTTCCTAAGTGGATGTGGATTGTTATGGGGACTAGGCTGATTAGGAAGGATGTTTTAACTGTGTTTACGATAGTAGTTGGGGTGTTTTTGAGGTTGTCTGATAGGAGGGGGAAGATGATTGGGGTGGATAGGACTGCTAAGGTCAGTATTATGAGGGAATTTAGGATGAAGGATGAATTCATTACTTTCACTTGGATTTGCACCAAGATCACTGGCTCCTAAGACCATTGGATTACTGTTATCCTTTGAAAGTAAGGGGACTGAGGTTTTAAGCTCAGGGGCAAGAGTTAGCAGTTCTCGTTGGCTGGGCCTCCCCTCGGCAGGTAAGAAGGCTTTAACTTCTATTTTTAGAATCACAATCTAATGTTTTGGTTGAAACTATACTTGCATATGGGAATGCCTGAGATGAGTTCAGGCTTGAGGATGAGGAGAAGTATTGGGATTATGTGTAGGGCTATGAGTAGGTGTTCTCGGGTGGAAGAGTTTTGGATTGATGTTATGTGGGGTGGAAGTGGTCCTCGTTGTGTTGTGATTAATATGTAGAGGGTGTATGAGGCAGTTAGTAGGATTGCGCCTCCTGTTAATAGAATTGTGATTGAGGATCAGTTGAATAGGGCGATTACGATTGTTAGTTCTGCTATGAGGTTGATTGTTGGGGGTAGGGCTATGTTTGTGAGGTTGGCTAGAAGTCATCAGATGGCTATAAGTGGGAGAATGGGTTGAATTCCTCGTGTGAGTAGTAGAATTCGGCTGTGAGTGCGTTCGTAGTTGGTGTTGGCTAGGCAGAAGAGTATGGAGGAGGTTAGTCCATGTGCGATTATTAGGATTATTGCTCCTGAGATTGCTCATTGAGTTTGGATTATGGTTGCGGCGATGACTAGGCCTATGTGGCTAACTGATGAGTAGGCGATTAGGGATTTAAGATCGATTTGTCGCAGGCAGATGGCGCTGGTTATTAGTGCTCCTCATAGTGATAGGGTGATAAATGGGTAGTGAAGGTTGTTTAGTGATGGGTTGATTAGGGTTGTAATTCGGATAATGCCGTAGCCTCCTAGTTTTAGGAGTAGGGCTGCTAGAAGTATAGAGCCGGCGATTGGGGCCTCTACGTGAGCTTTGGGAAGTCATAGGTGAAGGCCATAAAGAGGGGCTTTAACCATGAATGCTAGGAGGAGGGCTAGACTGGATAGTAGGCTTGTTCATGTGGTGTGGGTTGTTGGGTGGACTAGTTTAAGTATAGGGAAGTACAGGGTGCCGATTTGGTTGTGGATGTGCAGGATGGCAATAAGCAGGGGGAGTGAGCTGGCTAGCGTGTAGAATAGAAGGTAGATGCCAGCATTTAGTCGTTCCGGTTGGCTGCCTCATCGGGTGATGAGGACTAGGGTAGGGATTAGGGTAGCTTCAAATGCGATGTAGAATAGTATTAGCTCTGAGGCTGAGAAGGCTAGGAGGATGAATGGTTGGGCTAGGATTATTGTTGTGATGAAGATTCGTTTGCGGATAGGGGGTTCTTGTTCTAGGTGGTTTTGGCTTGCTATGATCATGAGGGGTAGGAGTCAGCACGACAGTGCTAGGAGTGGGGAGGAGATTTGGTCGATGGCAGTTCAAGTGGTTAGGCCTTTGCTTGGGTAGTATGTTGGTGTGAGTCATTGTAAGCTGATGGTAGCGATTAATAGGCTGTGGGTTGTGATGTTCGTTCATAGGTGTTTATGTGGGGATAGGAAGGTTAAGGGGAGGAGTATGATAGAGGGGATGATGATTTTTAGCATTGTAGGAGGTTGAAGTTGTGTAAGTGGTCGGAACCATGGGTGCGGGTGGAGGCAACTAGTAGTGCTAGTCCTGTGGCCGCCTCGCAAGCGGAGAAGGTTAATATTAGAATGGCTAGTATGGTGGAGGATGTGGCTTGTATTTGGGTGGGTCATATGGATAAGGCAAGGAATATGGAGAGTATTATGCTTTCTAAGCATAATAAGGCTGAAACTAGGTGTGTTCGGTGGAAGGCCAGGCCTAGGCTGCTTAGGGTGAAAGCTGAGTAGAAACTTAGATGTAGGAGGGTCATAAAGAAAGTTATAGGGTTAGAGCTATAATCTGTTGAGTCGAAATCAACTGTCTTGATTAGACTAACTTTCTTTTACTCTGCTCATTCTAGTCCTCCTTGGGTTCATTCGTAGATTAGTCCTGTGGTGAGTAAGAGGATTAAGATGGAGGCTCAGGTTAGTGTAGTTATGGGAGTTTCTAGTTGGATGGCTCATGGTAGTGGTAGTAGGAGGGCGATTTCCAGGTCAAATAGGAGGAATAGAATTGCTACTAGGAAAAATCGGATTGAGAATGGCAGTCGGGCTGATCCTAGTGGGTCAAAGCCGCATTCGTACGGTGATAGTTTTTCTGAGTCTGGGGTCATTTGGGCAAGTCAGAAGTTGAGTGCGGTTAGGATGATGCTTAGGGTTAGAGATATTGTCAATATGAATATGATTATGTTAATTACTCTTCTCTGGGTTTGATCCAGATTCTAAAGATTGGAAGTCTATTGTAATTGATATACTAGAAGAGTAGGAACCTCATCAGTAGATAGCGATATATAGGAAGAGTCAGACGACGTCTACGAAATGTCAGTATCATGCTGCTGCTTCGAAGCCAAAGTGGTGATTTGATGTAAAGTGGTATTTGATTAGTCGGAGGAGGCATACTAGGAGGAATGTAGTTCCGATAATGACATGGAGGCCGTGGAATCCGGTGGATACGAAGAAGGTAGAACCGTACACTCCGTCTGCGATGGAGAAAGGGGCTTCGTAGTACTCTATGGCTTGTAGGCCGGTAAAGTAGAAGCCTAGGAGGACGGTTAGGGTGAGGGCAAAGATTGCTTGTTTTCGGCGGGCTTCTGTGATGCTATGGTGAGCTCATGTTACGGTGACCCCTGAGGCCAGAAGGATAGCGGTATTTAGGAGGGGTACGTCTATTGGGTCTAGTGGTTTGATTCCTACAGGGGGTCATTGGCCTCCTAGTTCTGGGGTTGGGGCTAGGCTTGAGTGGAAGAAGGCTCAGAAAAATCCGAGGAAGAAGAAGGCTTCTGATATAATGAATAGGACTATGCCGTAGCGTAGGCCTTTTTGTACTGTTGGCGTGTGGTGGCCTTGGAATGTGCTTTCTCGAACGATATCTCGTCATCATTGGAATATTACTAGGAGGGTGGAGGTTAGTCCGATGATTAGGAGGTATGGGGTGTTGCAGTGGAATCATATGGTTAATCCGGAAGCAGTTAGGAGGGCGGCAGTTGCTCCTAGAATAGGTCATGGGCTTGGATCTACAATGTGATATGAGTGAGCTTGGTGTGCCATTGGGTTTTAGATATTCTCTTGGAGGTATAGGCTTAGAAGTAGGACGAAGACGTAGGCTTGAATTATAGCTACGGCCACCTCTAGGATAGTTAGTAGGAATAGAATTAGTAGGGTTAGGAGTGAAATTACAGGTATTGTTGAAATTAGGGTTGTTGTGGCTGTGGAGATGAGTTGAATGAGGAGGTGTCCTGCTGTTAGGTTTGCTGTTAGGCGTACTCCTAGTGCTAGTGGGCGGATTAGAAGGCTCGTTGTTTCGATCATGATAAGGGCCGGGATTAGGGGGGTAGGGGTGCCTTCTGGTAGGAGGTGGGCTAAGGAGGTTGAGGGTTGGTTTCGTAGGCCTGTGAGCAGGGTTGCGAGTCATAGTGGGAAGGCAAGGGCTAGGTTTATGGATAGTTGGGTGGTGGGGGTGAAGGTGTAAGGTAATAGTCCTAGGAGGTTAATTAGTAGTAGGAATACTATTAGGGATGTTAGCATTAGGGCTCATTTGTGACCTTTTTTGTTTAGTGGGGTTATTAGTTGTTTTGTGATGAGGTTGATGAATCATAGTTGAAGGGTAGATAGGCGGTTGGTGATTCATCGGTTGTCGGGTGCAGGGAGGAGAAGGGCTGGGAATGTTATTGCAATAAGGACTAGGGGGATTCCTAGGAGGGAAGGGCTTGAGAATTGGTCGAAAAAGCTTAGGTTCATGGTCAGGTTCAGGGGGTGGTACTTGGGATTGTTGTTGTTTTGTTGGATGGGGGGTTAGTAGATACGAAGGATAATAATTTAGGTTGAATAATTAGGGACAGTGTGAGTCATGAAATAATCATGATAAAAAATCAAGGGTTTGGATTGAGTTGAGGCATACCATTAAGGAGGGGATAAGTCCTCTTTCTCTAGCTTAAAAGGCTAGCGCTGTTCCATAGCTTCTTAATGACTAAGATGGTAATGAGGAGGATCAGTTCTCGAAGTCAGCGAGGGGGGCGGATTCTACTACGATTGGTATGAAGCTATGGTTTGCTCCACAGATTTCTGAGCATTGTCCGTAGAAGACTCCGGGTCGGGAGGCTAGGAATGAGGTTTGGTTGAGGCGTCCGGGGATAGCGTCAGTTTTTACACCCAGGCTGGGCACAGCTCATGAGTGTAGTACGTCGTCGGCGGTTACGATCACTCGGACGGTAGAGCTTGTTGGGACGATAACACGGTGGTCAACTTCTAGTAGTCGGAAATGTCCGAGTGGTAGATCTGCTGTTGGTGTCATGTAGGAGTCGAAGGTTAGGTCTTTGAAGTCTGTGTATTCGTAGCTTCAGTACCATTGGTGTCCGATGGCTTTTAAGGTGAGGTCTGGTTCGTTGATTTCGTCTATTAGGTAGAGAATTCGTAGGGATGGAAGGGCTAGCATAATTAGTACGGCGGCTGGGAGGATCGTTCAAACGAGCTCGATTACCTGTGCGTTTACTGTGCTCGATGTCAGTTTTTCTGTAAGGATGTAGGTTATGAGGTAGAGAACGAGACTACAGATAGCTAGGGCAACTATTAGGGCGTGGTCGTGGAATTGAATAAGTTCTTCTATAATAGGTGATGAGGCGTCTTGAAAACCTAGTTGTATGTGGTTGGCCATGTTTAAGTGGAGGCGTACAGGGTTTTCACCTGTAATTTAATCTTGACAAGATTATGTAATTATTTTACTAACGTCTCTTATGAGGAAGAAGCATAAGTGGTTTATGCGGTTGGCTTGAAACCAACATATGGGGGTTCGATTCCTTCCTTTCTCGAACCTGTACAAAGGCGGGTTCTTCGAAGGTGTGGAAGGGGGGCGGGCAGCCATAGATTCATTCAACGTTTGTGCTTGTCAGTTCTGGTTGGAAGGCTTTGCGTTTGGATGCGAGGGCTTCTCAGATAATGAATACTAGTAGGATTACAGCTGTTAGGGAGATTAGTGAGCCTACTGAGGAGATAGTGTTTCATATTGTGTAGGCGTCGGGGTAGTCTGAGTATCGTCGTGGCATTCCGGCTAGTCCTAGGAAGTGTTGAGGGAAGAAGGTGAGGTTGACACCTACGAATATAACTCCGAAGTGGATTTTGGCTCATGTGGAGTGTAGAGTATATCCAGTGAATAGCGGGAATCAGTGTGTGAAGCCTGCTAAAATTGCAAACACGGCTCCTATTGATAGGACATAGTGGAAGTGGGCGACTACATAGTAGGTGTCGTGTAGGGCGACATCTAGTGAGGAGTTTGCTAGGACGATGCCGGTTAATCCTCCAATAGTGAAGAGGAAGATGAATCCTAGTGCTCATAGTATTGGTGGGTCTCATTTGATGGTGCCGCCGTGTAGTGTGGCTAGTCAGCTGAAGACTTTAATTCCGGTTGGGATTGCGATGATTATGGTGGCCGATGTGAAGTATGCTCGGGTGTCGACGTCTATGCCTACCGTGAACATGTGGTGGGCTCAGACGATGAAGCCCAGGAATCCGATGGAGAGCATGGCTCATACTATGCCTATGTAGCCGAATGGTTCTTTTTTTCCTGAGTAGTAGGTTACGACGTGCGAGATAATGCCAAATCCTGGAAGAATTAGGATGTAGACTTCTGGGTGTCCGAAGAATCAGAAGAGGTGTTGGTATAGTACAGGGTCTCCTCCTCCTGCGGGGTCGAAGAAGGTGGTGTTGAGGTTTCGGTCTGTGAGTAGTATAGTGATGCCGGCGGCGAGTACGGGGAGTGATAGAAGTAGCAGGACTGCAGTAATTAGGACGGATCAGACAAATAGGGGGGTTTGGTATTGTGAAAGTGCGGGGGGTTTCATGTTGATTGCTGTTGTGATGAAGTTGATTGCCCCTAGGATTGATGAGATTCCTGCTAGGTGAAGGGAGAAGATTGCCAGGTCTACTGAGGCACCTGCGTGGGCTAGGTTTCCTGCTAAAGGGGGGTAGACGGTTCATCCTGTGCCTGCCCCTGCTTCGACTGTGGAGGAGGCTAGTAGGAGTAGGAAGGAAGGAGGTAGTAGTCAAAAGCTCATGTTGTTTATACGTGGGAATGCTATGTCGGGGGCTCCGATCATTATAGGGACTAGTCAGTTTCCGAAGCCTCCAATCATAATTGGTATGACTATAAAGAAGATCATTACAAAGGCATGGGCTGTAACGATTACGTTATAGATTTGGTCGTCACCTAGCAGGGCGCCGGGTTGGCCTAGCTCTGCTCGGATTAAGAGGCTTAGGGCGGTGCCTACCATTCCGGCTCATGCGCCGAAGATTAGGTATAGGGTACCGATATCTTTGTGGTTGGTTGAGAATAATCATCGGTTAATGAATGTCACAGGTAAGATGGCTGAGTGTATAAGCGTTAGGCTGTAGTCCTTTTTACAGAGGTTCAATTCCTCTTCTTATCGGTTCTGTAGTGAAATTCATGATGAGTTGCAAACTCATAGATGCACAGTCGTGTGCCGGGACCTTAGACAGAAGCCTGTTGGTTGGGGCATATAGCTGTTAACTATAGTGTTATGGGATCGAAGCCCATCTGTCTAGGGGTTAGTGCAAGGTCCTAGCTTAATTAAAGTACCTGGGTTGCATTCAGGAGATGCAGGGTAATAGCCTGCGGGTCTTAGCAGAAACTAAGAGGGTTTAACTCTTGTTTAAGGCTTTGAAGGCCTTCGGTTTAAGTGATCCTAAGTTTCTTAGAGTATGGTGGGGATTAGGGGTGAAATAGGTAGTAGGGTGATTGAGACAGTGGTAAGGATAGCGATGAAGGTGCTAGTTGGTTTATTGATGTGTCACTGTTTTATGTGGTTTGTAGTGTGTGGTGGTAGTGTGATTGTTGCGCAGTATGCAAGCCGTAGGTAGAAGAATAGTCCTAGGAGGGATAATATGGAGAGTGCGATTGCTGCTGGGGCCATGCTTTGTTTAGTTAGTTCTTGGATGATAAGTCATTTGGGCAAGAAGCCTGTCAGGGGAGGGAGCCCTGCTAGTGAGAGGAGGGTTAGGAATAATATGGCGCTTAGTGGTGGGATTTTTGTTCATATAGTTATTAGGGTGGATAGTTTTGATGCTTTGATTGAGATTAGGGTGAGGAATACAGCTGCGGTCATTAGGGTATATAGGTAGAAGTTTAGTAGGGTGAGTTTAGGGTTGTAGGAGATGATGATGGCTATTCAGCCTAGGTGAGAGATAGAAGAAAAAGCCAGGATTTTTCGGATTTGTGTTTGGTTGAGCCCTATTCATCCGCCTAGGGCTGTTGATAGGATGGCTATGGAGGTTAGTAGGGTTGGATTTACTGCGTGGGATGTTATGAAGAGTAGTGTGATTGGTGGTAGTTTTATAATAGTGGAGAGTAGGAGTCCAGTGGTTAGTGGGGAGCCTTGGAGGACTTCTGGGAATCAGAAGTGGAATGGGACTAGGCCTAGTTTTATTGCGATGGCTGCGGTTAGGATGAGACATGAGGTTGGGTGAGTTAATTGAGTAATATCTCACTGTCCTGTGTGCCATGCATTTGTTATACTGGAGAATAGGACTAGGGCTGAGGCAGCTGATTGGGTTAGAAAGTATTTGGTTGCGGCTTCAACGGCTCGGGGGTGGTGGGATTTTGAGATTAGGGGGAGGATGGCTAGGGTGTTGATTTCAAGTCCGGCTCAAGCTGTAATTCAGTGGTTGCTTGAAATAGTGATAGTTGTTCCTAAGAGAAGGCTAGAGATAAAGATTAATTTTGCTTGGGGGTTCATTAGCAGGGGAAGGAGTTGAACCATCATTTTCGGGGTATGGGCCCGATAGCTTGTTTAGCTTACCCTACTAGAAAATAATATAAGGGAAGTATGGAGGGTTTTGATTCCTCTAGTGCAGGTTCAATTCCTGCTTTTCTAAGTAGGTAGGAAATGAGAGGGCTGGTGTACCTCTATGTTCACTTTATCACAGTGACCCTTAGCATTCAGGCACATTTCCTGCTTTTTCTTAGGTAGGGTGGTAGGCCTGCGTAGCAGATTGGCATGCTAATGTGCCATAGGCATAGGGCTAGTGTTAGTGGGAGGAAGTTTTTTCATAGTAGGTGCATTAGCTGGTCGTAGCGGAATCGAGGGTAGGAGGCGCGAATTCAGAGGAAGCCTGCTGACAGTAGTAGTACTTTGGTGGCTAGTGCTACTGGGAATAGTTCTTGTGGTAGGTTGAGAAGGCTTGGGTTGAGGAATAGGATGACGGTTAGGGTGTTTATGAGTATAATGTTGGCGTACTCAGCGAGGAAGAATAGGGCGAATGGCCCTGCTGCATATTCTACGTTGAACCCAGAGACTAATTCGGATTCTCCCTCTGTTAGGTCGAATGGGGCTCGATTTGTTTCGGCCAGAGTTGAGACGTATCACATTATGGCTAGGGGTCAGCAGGAGAAAATGAGATATAGGGGTTCTTGGGTGACTGCGAGGGTGCTGAGGGTGTAGTTTCCGCTGAGCAGGATTACGGATAGAAGGATGATAGCCAGGGTGACTTCGTAGGAAATAGTTTGGGCTACAGCTCGTAGGGCTCCGATTAGGGCGTATTTTGAGTTGGAGGCTCAGCCTGATCATAGGATTGAATATACTGCTAGGCTTGATATGGCTAGAAGAAAGAGGAGGCCTAGGTTCAAGTCTGCGAGGGGGAATGGTAGGGGTAGGGGTGTTCAGATTGAGATTGCTAGGAGAAGGGCGAGGATGGGGGTTATGATGAACAGGATTGGGGAGGATGTTGATGGGCGGACTGGCTCTTTGATGAACAGTTTAATACCATCTGCTAGGGGTTGGAGCAGGCCAAATGGGCCTACGATGTTTGGGCCTTTTCGGCCTTGCATGTAGCTTAGGATTTTACGTTCTACTAGTGTAAGAAAAGCTACTGCAATTAGGATGGGGAGGGCATAGGAGAGGGCTATGATAAGGTTGATTAGAAGTGGAAGGTTGGTCATTGGTGGGTGTAGTTTGAGCTAGGGAGAGGATTTGAACCTCTGAATTAAAGGACTTAAGCCTTTTGCATTTGCCGGGCTCTGCTACGCTAGCTGATCCTTTTCTAGGATGTGGTGTGGAGTGATAGCCTTTCGTAATTTAGTTGGTTTCATTACTTAGAGCGGGGGCTTGCCTGTAGTATTGGCCCCACTTTTCCTATCCTTTCGTACTGGGAAGAGTTCATCATAGATAGAAACCGACCTGGATTACTCCGGTCTGAACTCAGATCACGTAGGACTGTTAATCGTTGAACAAACGAGCCCTTAGTAGCGGCTGCACCACTAGGATGTCCTGATCCAACATCGAGGTCGTAAACCTCCTCGTCGATATGGACTCTTGGAGGAGATTGCGCTGTTATCCCTGGGGTAGCTTGGTCCATTGATCAATTATATTGGGTCTGGGTGCTTTTAGCACGTTGAGAGGTTGCTCTTAGTCTGGAGGTATGGTCCAATATTTGGAGGTTCTGTTTTGCTCCAAGGTCGCCCCAACCGAAAAAATGCAAACCAGTGGCCTGTTTAGTGGGTGTGCCCAAGTGGGGGTGTATGTCTTTCAGGGTGGCTGCTGTTTTTAAAGTTCCACAGGGTCTTCTCGTCTTATGGGTTTATCCCTGCTTTCGCACAGGGAGATCAATTTCACCGATTGCCTGTAAGAGACAGTTAAGACCTCGTTTAGCCATTCATACTAGTCCCGATTTACGGGACAATTGATTGCGCTACCTTTGCACGGTTAGGATACCGCGGCCGTTGAACAACTAGTCACCGGGCAGGCATCACCTTCAATACTTGTCTGTAGGTTTGCTGAAGGCTATGTTTTTGGTAAACAGTCGGGCCTTGACGGGTTTGCCGAGTTCCTTTTACAGGTTTTAATCTTTCTTAGCAGACGCTCCTCTGTCGGGTTAACAAGGTACTTAATACTGTGCTTGTTGGATTTTTCGTATATTAGGGTCTTGTTAATAATGTACGGATGTAAGCTTGCGTCGAAGAGGGGAGAACCCCTGGTTACTCATTCTAGCATTAATTCTCCTATTGATCTATAGGTTAGCCTGTTAGTGATGAGGGAGTCGCGTAGTTTTTATATTTTTAAGGTACGGAGCTTTAACGCACTCTTTGTTGATGGCTGCTTGAGGGCCCACAGTAAGTTTTTGGGGTGTTTGCTTATCCGCTCGTAGAGATTGTATTCTTTTTTAAAGGAGCTGTCCCTCCTTTAAATAGCCCTTAATTCGCTTCATTAGGGTTTGGCGTTCCTTGGAGAAGAATTAAGAGTGAACTAAGATTCGTTTCACAGGCAACCAGCTATCACCCAGCTCGGTTGGCTTTTCACCTCTACTAGCAAGTCATCCCACTCTTTTGCAACAGAGACGGGTTCGCTCAATAATAGCTGCTCGCAAGTAGCTCGCTTGGGTTTCGGGGTGACAAACTATAATTCATTTTGCTTGGTTTTTCTTGCTAGACCATGATGCAAAAGGTACAAGGGTTGATCTTTGCTGTTTTTAGCTTATGTTTTCACTGCTATTTCATCTTTCCCTTACGGTACGTTGTCTCTATCGCTCCAATGGTGTCTTTTCTATCGCCTATACTGGGACTAGTAAATGCTTTAGTTTAGTAAATGTAGTAGCTTTGTTATTCCAGGTCATGTCTTTTGGGCTAGAGTTTGGCATCAAGACGACCTGGGGTTAACAGATATCTTTCAGGTGTAAGCTGAATGCTTTGATTAAAGCTACGTCTTGGTATTCTAAGTACACCTTCCGGTACACTTACCTTGTTACGACTTACCTCCTCTTTGGCTGAGTAACTTATTAATTATGGGGGGGGGGGTTGGTCGCTTTTGAGGAGGGTGACGGGCGGTATGTACGTGCTCCAGGGCCGGCTTAAAGAGGGCTCGATTGTCCCACTTTACTGCTAAATCCTCCTTCCAGGGGCCATTTCAGATCCCTTTGCCGTTATGTTCTATCTTAGAAAATGTAGCCCATTGCTTCCATCCCATAGGCTATACCTTGACCTGTCTTACTAGCGGGGATAGGCTATTGCGTCCACTGTTGGTCCTTCATGGTGGGTGGGCTGGCGACGGCGGTATATAGGCTGACTTGGCAAGAGATGGTCAGGTAATATCGTGGATCATCGATTACAGAACAGGCTCCTCTAGGTGGGTTTGGAGCACCGCCAAGTCCTTAGAGTTTTAAGCGTTTGCGCTCGTAGTTCTCGGGCGGATGCTCCGGTAAGATCGAGCATCAAGATTTAGGGCCAGGCATAGTGGGGTATCTAATCCCAGTTTGGGCCCTGGCTTTCGTGGGTTTCAATCAATCGTTGTTCTAAGATTTTCTTTGAGAAGTGGCCTTATGGGCATCTTTGGCTTGTGACGGCTCAGCTGCTTTTTAATCTTAGTTACTTGGATAGCGTGGTACCACACTTTACGCCGTTATAATGTTGATTTGGGTCTCCTGTATGACCGCGGTGGCTGGCACAGGATTTACCGCCCCTAGAATTGCTATGATTAAGTCAAGTTTACACTCATTGCTTAATATTAACTACTGCTGAAGACCCGTGGGGGCGTGGCAATTGCAAGGCGTTTTGGGCTACAGAGGTGTGTGCCTGATACCCGCTCCTGTCGACCTGATTTAGGGTGCCCAGGGCTTACTTCACTGGCGCGCGGATACTTGCATGTATAAGTCTAGCAACAACCAACAGTAAGGTTAGGACTAAGTCTTTTGTCCTTGGGGGTGTGTTGGACGCCCATCTTGACATCTTCAGTGTCATGCTTTTCATAAGCTACGAGGAC